AAGAATAACGAAATGCTATGGTTCTAAAATATAATTTTTTTTTTATTCAGAAGTAATTCGCGGGATTCTGCACTCTTTTCTAGTTATAGTGCCACTGGGTGAATCCAGCCTATTCTTGAAATGAACAACTCACACACACTCCCTTTCCAAAAAAGATCAATACACCGAAAACTACACTTAGATTTATTGGATTTGTTGCTAAAATATCGGTATTAAACCCGAAACTCCCGGCGGATGGCCAGTGACCCAAGTAAACGAAAGAATCGGTTAAATTTTTCATATAATCTCCTCTTCTAGCTAAACTATAAAAAAAGAACTCTGTCCTTTTTTTTTATTCTTTTTATTTTCAATAAAAAGAAAATTGAATTTAATAATTGAAAATTTAATTTACCTATTTGGATATTTGTAAACAGAATCAAAAACCTATTCTATATTACAAATGTATTTTCCAAAATTTTTAATTTCAATAATAATAATGAGACTTAATTAAAATTAAGCTAGAATTTGAGACCAAGTTTGATGTCAATTTCAAAAAGCTTAAACCTCGTTTTTTCGCAACACTCCTTAAAAAAAAGTTTCCATTAAACTAAAAGAATAAGGGGAAGGAAGAAAGCGAATCGATGTGCTAATTCCCCATCCTCAAATTAGTCCTTCCCAAGGATTGTTGTCTCAATGAATAATTGTAGGAGTTAAATCTTGATAGAATTAAAAAAACTACGAAAAAAATCCAGAATTTTGTGATTTCTCGGATTAAACAAAAGGATTCGCAAATAAAAGCGCTAATGCTACAACCAGGCCATAAATTGTTAAAGCTTCCATAAAAGCCAAACTAAGCAATAAAGTACCTCGGATTTTTCCTTCTGCCTCAGGTTGTCTCGCGATACCTTCGACAGCTTGACCCGCAGCTGTACCTTGACCAACTCCAGGTCCAATAGAAGCAAGCCCAACAGCCAACCCAGCAGCAATAACCGAAGCAGCAGAAATCAGTGGATTCATGATAAGTTCCTCACACCAAAATAAAGAAATAGTTAATGATACAATCATCCAATGACTTAAGGACGTAATTATAATTAAGTAATCGCTAAGATTCATCCAGCCAAAATAACCAAAAACTTAAAAAAAAAGAATATAATAATATTATTGAATCATAAGAATTACTTTGATAGTAGTTCCTATCCACGGGATTTTAAAAAATTTATAATATATATACGACTTTTTTATGCCATTTCTTTTTTGTGAACCATTCTTTGAATTCTTCGTTCTTCCTTTTTATCTGTGAATTGGTTGAAAAAACAATAAAAAGGAAGAACTTCTAATCGAATCCCTATCTAAATCGAAATTCACAAAAGTAGTAGGGCAGATTATATAGATCTTTAACTCATATATACCTAGTGAATATCAAATATCACATATACAAGTGTTTCTTACATAACGTAAACCACCTATTCTAGAATTGGGCTAACCTAAAAAAGAATATTTGAAAAAAGAAATAGTTAATGATGACCTTCCATAGATTCACCTATATAAGCCGCAGCTAAGGTGGCAAAAATGAGAGCTTGAATCCCGCTTGTAAATAATCCAAGGAACATGACAGGTATAGGAACCACTAAAGGTACTAAAGAAACAAGAACAACAACGACTAATTCATCGGCTAATATATTTCCGAAAAGTCGAAAACTAAGTGATAGGGGTTTTGTAAAATCTTCTAAGATATTAATGGGTAAAAGAATTGGAGTTGGTTGAATGTATTTACTGAAATACCCTAATCCTTTTTTGCTAAGACCCGCATAAAAATAGGCTACTGATGTGAGTAAAGCTAAAGCAACCGTCGTATTTATATCATTCGTTGGTGCTGCTAACTCCCCTTGAGGTAACTGGATAATTTTCCACGGTAAAAGGGCTCCTGACCAGTTAGAAACAAAAATAAATAAAAATAGGGTTCCAATAAAGGGAACCCATGGACCATATTCTTCTCCAATCTGGGTTTGACTCACGTCTCGAATGAATTCAAGGACAAATTCAAAGAAATTTTGGCCGTCAGTTGGAATGGTTTGTGGATTGCGAATCGCTATAACTGCGGAACCTAATAAGATAGCAATTACAACCCAAGAAGTAATAAGGACTTGGGCATGGACCTGGAACCCCCCTATTTGCCAATAGAAATGTTGGCCTACTTCTACACCAGATATCTCATATAACCCTTCTTTTATTAGTGTGTTGATGGAACATGATAAAACATTCATATTGCCCTCGGACAGAAATAAGAACTTTAAATTATTTTGATTCAAGATCCCCCCCCTTTTTTTTTACTTAATTTACTTGAATTTTATATTTAAGTTTTGGATACCAACTAAACTAATCACACAATATCCCCAGTTTTTTATCTCTTTTTCTTTTGTACGATTCAGGAGTAGTAACCGATTTTTTAAATCGAAATACAGGGAGCCCCTCCCTCAAAAAAATTTGATTTATTTATCTTATTATTAATCAATAATTTTGT